GAACGTGAGATGACTTTGGGTTTTGTTGATTTGTTACGTGATGATTTTATTGAAAAAGATCGAAGTCGTGGTATTTTTTTCACTCAAGACTGGGTCTCTATGCCAGGTGTTCTGCCCGTGGCTTCAGGGGGTATTCATGTTTGGCATATGCCTGCCCTAACCGAAATCTTTGGAGATGATTCCGTACTACAGTTCGGTGGAGGAACTTTAGGGCACCCTTGGGGAAATGCACCCGGTGCAGTAGCTAATCGGGTGGCTTTAGAAGCATGTGTACAAGCTCGTAATGAGGGACGTGATCTTGCTCGTGAAGGTAATAATATTATTCGTGAAGCTAGCAAATGGAGTCCTGAGCTAGCCGCTGCTTGTGAAATATGGAAAGAGATCACATTCGATTTCGAACCAGTGGATAAGCTAGATAAAGAGACAAAATAAGCGCGTATAATTTAGCAATTCCTGTTTGTTCTCCTAATTGATTGCAATGAAACTTGGCCCAATCTTTCTTTTTTTGAGGAAAAGATTGGGCCGAATAAAAAGAAAGACATCTTCTAATAATCCTATAATAATAATCCTATAATACTATGAACTATGAGGGTCTTTGTGTATTTGCATATATCTTTTATATGTACAGACCCTACGATATACGATATACAAATATATACAAAATATAAACATAAGAAGATAAGATCGAAGGAAGACTAACCAACTTATCTATTCTATTCTTTATTGTTGGAGCCATAGGATGAATTATGGATCCTTGGGATTGGATTGGTGGATCATTTTATATTCCTTAGTTTCAGGCCATAGATCAAGCCAAGGGAAGGATCCCTTCTACCCCTATCCTGTATATTGTCTTTTTCGTTCCCTGTTGTAATAGAAACTCATTTTCTTATTTGACTATATGACACGAGATTCTACGAGACGAGAATTCCTTTTTAATTTATGGGAAGAAACAACTATGTATCTTTTTGATGAGAATTGAAAGTTTTACATGAGAGAAACCTGTCTTTATATATCTTTTTTTTGAGGAAAAGATTCTATCATAATATTGAAATGATTCACCGGATTTCTCAAAAGGATATCTTTTCAATACTCGCTCGTTTTTCATTAACAATCTTAATGATTGGATCATAATCATATGCTTAATTTGAATTCTGATGAGAAATAAAAAGAAAGAAAAAAGAAATAGTAAAATGATTTTTTCTTCATCGAATGACTATTCATCTATTAGTATTAGGTTTTCATAAAATAGGGGGCAGAAAGAATCTATGGAAAAATGTTGGTTCAATTCGATGTTGTCTAACAAGAAGTTAGAACATAGGTATGGACTAAGTAAATCAATGGATAGTCTTGATGCTCTTGGACATACCAGTGGGAGTGAAGAAACTATTCTAAATGATGCGGAGAAAAAGATTACTAGTTGGCACAGTTATAGTTTCAGTAATATTAATTATCTAAATTATTTATTTGATAGCAGGAATATTTGGAGTTTGATCTCTGATCATACTTTTTTAATTAGAAATAGTAATGGTGACACTTATTCTGTATATTTTGATATTGAAAATCAGATTTTTGATATTGACAATGCTAGTTCTTCTTTGAGTGAACTAGAGATTCTTTTTCCTAGTTATTTGAATAGTGGATCTAATAGTAGTAATTACTACTATTATTATTCCATGTATGATACTCAATCTAATTGGAATAATCACATTAATAGTTGCATTGATAGTTATCTTCGTTTTGAAATCAGTCTTAAGAGTGACATTGACAGTGGTATCGACAGTTACATTTCTAGTTTCATTTGTACGGAAAGTATAAGTAGTATTGAAAGTGAAAATTCTAGTATCAAAACTAGTAGCAGTTCTTTCAATATAAGAGAAAGATCTAATGATTTCGATATAAATACAAAATACAAGCAGTTATGGGTTCAATGTGAGAATTGTTATGGATTAAATTATAAAAAATTTTTTAGTTCAAAAATGAATATTTGTGAACACTGCGGATATCATTTGAAAATGAGTAGTTCAGATAGAATTGAACTCTTTATTGATCCTGGCACTTGGGAGCCTATGGATGAAGATATGATCTCTATGGACCCCATTGAATTTCATTCAGAGGAGGAACCTTATATAGATCGCATCTCTTTTTATCAAAGAAAAACGGGTTTAACTGAAGCTGTTCAAACGGGCGTAGGTCAACTAAATAGTATTCCCATAGCAATTGGAGTTATGGATTTTCAGTTTATGGGAGGTAGTATGGGATCTGTAGTAGGTGAGAAAATCACCCGTTTGATCGAGTATGCTACTAATCGATCTCTACCTGTCATTATTGTGTGTGCTTCTGGAGGAGCACGCATGCAAGAAGGGAGTTTGAGCTTGATGCAAATGGCTAAAATATCTTCTGCTTCATATGATTATCAATCAAAGAAAAAGTTATTCTATGTATCAATCCTTACATCTCCTACAACTGGCGGAGTTACAGCAAGTTTTGGTATGTTGGGAGATATCATTATTGCTGAACCTAATGCCTACATTGCTTTTGCGGGTAAAAGAGTAATTGAACAAACATTGAAAAAGACAGTACCCGACGGTTCACAAGCGGCTGAGTATTTATTCCATAAGGGCTTATTTGACCCAATCGTACCACGTAATCCTTTAAAAGGTGTTCTGAATGAGTTATTTCAGCTACATGGTTTCCTTCCCTTGAATCAAGATTAAAAAAAGATTTTAAAAAAGATTGAAATTCTTCATTTTCAAATGGAAGTATAGCACTAGTTTCAGTTATTTTTCTTTGTAGCGAATAAGCATTTAGTTCATTATAATGAAAAAAACAAAACTAAGAAGATGGTGTTTTCTTTGGGGACATCAGTTATAAGTGTAGTAAGAGTCAGAAGTTTTGGATAATGACTTTTTGCCCCGGATCCTTTTTTTATTCTACCTCTCTTCATGATTAGGAATAAGCATCCCTCTATCGACACGATAAAAAAGAATTTCTTTCTCCTTCAGATAAATCCGGGAAATAAAAAGAAAAGAAGAAATCTCAAATCAAATAAATAAAATAGAAATATTCAAATAACAAATAAGAAGAATATAGAAGTTCTTTCTATTTAGCGAGAACCCCCGTTTTTAACTAGGAATCCCTTTTTGTTGAATAAGCTTGGTTAAAGTCGGCAACTCATAATAAACTCTTTTCTATCTTTCCTTTCAAAACACCTTTTTTGTTTTGAAAGGAAAGATAGAAAGACTATGAAGATAAGGATGGGAGAAGAAGAATCCAATTTATGAAAGCGGATTCTCATACATATTCGTGTAGAAAGAGGAATAGGTACACTTCATTTAGTTATACATTCGTTATTTATTCTTAAATACTTCATATTAATATTATCTTAATATTCTTTCTAATAGATAGACTTATCATAAGATATCTTTATAATTATAATTTAGAATTATAATAGGTACAAATATGAAATCGAGGTACCCATTCTATGATAGATTTGAACTTTCCCTCTATTTTTGTTCCTTTAGTGGGCCTAGTCTTTCCGGCAATAGCAATGGCTTCTTTATCTCTTTATGTTCAAAGAAATAAGATTGTCTAAATACGATGGGACCAAATCTCATCAATTTCTTTCAACACTGGATCATCATACAGATACTCTTTTCTTTTCATGTAATATGGTAAGATATATGATATGTGGCCTTTCCTTTCCGAAAACAAATAGTTGTTTTGTTATGTATGCCGATGCATAATATACGCATTAATGCGTGTATATATGATTATAGCTTAATCAATTCAAAATTAAATGATTAAATTCAAAATGATCATCAGCAAATCTTTTTTGAAAAAGATTTGAAATAGAAACTCAATGTATCTAACCAATTATTCCTAAAGGTTCCCGTCGGAATGCTGCTAGTTGATGAAAGTTCTTTCGGGATCAAGCAATAAAAATCGAGTCAAATCCATTTGAGTTATTCTCTCAATTCCAATCGAATGCAACTGGATCTAGTATAGTATGAACTGGCGATCAGAACATATATGGATAGAACTTATAACGGGGTCTCGAAAAACAAGTAATTTTTGCTGGGCCTGTATCCTTTTTTTAGGTTCACTAGGATTCTTAGTGGTTGGAACTTCCAGTTATCTTGGTAAAAATCTGATATCCGTATTTCCGTCTCAGCAAATTCTTTTTTTCCCACAAGGGATCGTGATGTCTTTCTATGGGATCGCAGGTCTATTCATTAGTTCTTATTTGTGGTGCACAATTTCGTGGAATGTAGGTAGTGGTTATGACCGATTTGATAGAAAAGAAGGGATAATGTCCCTTTTTCGTTGGGGATTTCCTGGAAGAAATCGTCGTATCTTCCTTCGTTTCTTTCTGAAAGATATCCAATCAATCAGAATGGAGGTGAGAGAGGGTCTTTTTACTCGCCGTGTCCTTTATATGGAAATCAGGGGCCAAGGAGCCATTCCCTTGACCCGTACTGATGAGAATTTGACTCCACGAGAAATTGAACAAAAAGCTGCCGAATTGGCCTATTTCTTGCGCGTACCCATTGAAGTATTTTGAAATGAATTGAAATATCAGCATGAGAGAAGGAACTTAATACATCTCAAAAGCAGGAAGACGTATATGGACTAAGAAAATATAATATAACTAATTAAAGAAAATAGATTAAGGAGAAAATAGAAACTATTTGTACACAAAAACTCTTTTTTTTACGCATACACATGGCGTCCAGCTTCATTCTTTATACTAGTAAAAATAAAAAAGTCTAATAAGTTAAGTATAGATTCATCAAATATCCTAACATTTCTTTTATTTTCGTAAAACATAATTCCTCTTTTTAGGCCTTTGAATTGATACCCTATCCCCGCGCTGCGGTTAGACAGTAAAATCTTTCGAATTCGAAATACAAATAAAAGAATTAAAGGATCCGGTAGTTTTCGTCTTTCTTTTTTTTTTTTTTCATTCGAAAAGGGCCCTTCTTCTATGTTCTATTCTAGATCCAAAGACTCAATTCTTACACAAAACCAAAAATAGGAAAAGAACCATAGGTTCGATACCTTGTTCTTGTTAGATTTATAGGCTCTTGTTATCTAATTCGTGCTTCATAGAAATTTCAGATAGAATCGACGAATGAAACAGGTTCATTAACAATTCACATCACGGATACAGAATGAAAAAAAAGAAAGCATTGGCTTCCCTCCCATATCTTGTGTCTATACTCTTTTTGCCCTGGTGGGTTTCTCTCTCATTTAATAAATGTCTAGAAACTTGGGTTCTTAATTGGTGGAATACCAGGCAATCCGAAATCCTTTTGAATGATATTCAAGAGAAAAATGTTCTAGAAAAATTTATGGAATTAGAAGAACTATTCCTGTTGGACGAGATGATAAAGGAGTACTCGGAGGCACATATGCAAAGGCTTCGTATAGGAATGCACAAGGAAACAATACAATTGGTCCAAAGACACAATGAATCTCATTTCCATATCATTTTGCATTTCTCTACAAATCTAATCTGTTTCGCTATTCTAAGTGGTTATTTTTTTCTGGGTAATGAAGAACTTTTCATTCTAAATTCTTGGATTCAGGAATTTCTCTATAACTTAAGTGATACAATCAAAGCTTTTTCGATTCTTTTAGTTACTGATTTATGGATCGGATTTCACTCGACCCATGGTTGGGAACTAATGATTGGTTCGATCTACAACGATTTTGGATTGGCTCAGAATGATCAGATTATATCTGGTCTTGTTTCCACTTTTCCAGTGATTCTAGATACAATTGTGAAATATTGGATCTTCCATTTTTTAAATCGTGTCTCTCCTTCGCTTGTAGTAATTTATCATTCAATGAATGAATAATTCATTAGATCTTTTGATATCAATCAAATCAGAATCTTTATTCATGTATAAAGAAATCATTTTTACTCTTACTTATTCTTTATACTTCTACCTTTTCAATTCAAGGTATTCATACTATATTCCACCAGTACAATTCTTTCAGTACAATCAATACAATGGCAAACTTGTGGATAGGGAATTCTACTAGTTACCTATCAAATTTATTGTAGAAATTCCGGGGATCAATGATTGGACCATGCAAAATAGAAAGACTTTTTCTTGGGTAAAAGAACAGATGACTCGATCTATTTATGTATCGATCATGATATATGTAATAACTCGAGCATCTATTTCAAATGCATATCCCATTTTTGCGCAGCAGGGTTATGAAAATCCACGAGAAGCAACTGGGCGAATTGTATGTGCCAATTGCCATTTAGCTAATAAGCCCGTGGATATTGAAATTCCGCAAGCTGTGCTTCCTGATACTGTATTTGAAGCAGTTGTTCGAATTCCTTATGATATGCAACTTAAACAAGTTCTTGCTAATGGTAAAAAGGGAGCTTTGAATGTAGGAGCTGTTCTTATTTTACCTGAGGGATTCGAATTAGCCCCCCCCGATCGTATTTCTCCCGAAATGAAAGAAAAGATGGGCAATCTTTCTTTTCAGTGTTATCGTCCTAATAAAAGAAATATTCTTGTGATAGGTCCTGTTCCCGGTCAGAAATATAGTGAAATCGTCTTTCCTATTCTTTCCCCCGACCCTGCTACGAAAAAAGACGTTCACTTCTTAAAATATCCCATATATGTAGGTGGGAACAGGGGAAGGGGTCAGATTTATCCTGATGGTAGCAAGAGTAACAATACAGTTTATAATGCTACATCTGCTGGTATAGTAAGCAGAATAGCACGTAAAGAAAAGGGGGGATATGAAATAACCATAGTTGATGCTTCAGAAGGACGTCAAGTGGTTGATATTATACCTCCAGGACCAGAACTTCTTGTTTCAGAAGGTGAATCCATCAAGCTTGATCAACCATTAACAAGTAATCCAAATGTAGGAGGGTTTGGTCAGGGAGACGCAGAAATAGTGCTTCAAGATCCATTACGAGTCCAAGGCCTTCTGTTCTTCTTGGCATCTGTGATTTTGGCACAAATCTTTTTGGTTCTGAAAAAGAAACAGTTTGAAAAGGTTCAGTTGTACGAAATGAATTTCTAGATCTAGAGATTCCTTAAAATAAAGTTGGTAAAAGTGCCAAATTCTTGTTGATCAATAGAATGATATATGATTCAAAAAATTCTATTTTTATAAGTCTTTTCTTTGTTTGTTTTTTTTTTATACTCTTTTTTATTTTGCGGGATGTCTGAAAATAATTACTTGTATACCATTCCTAATTATAGAAAATAAGCATACAAATACAAAGGAATATAAGAAAAGGCAAGGACGGGAAAAATGAAAGGAAAAAATATTTCTAGAAAGTATTCTTAGTCTTCCTAATCGTCTATTCGATTAGATACAAGACGACACAAGAAAATCCTTTTCTTGTGTCGTCTTGTATCGAAAGAATCATGATTTTTTCTCCTGTTTGCCAAAGATTCTTATTGCTTGTTTTATTTTACGGGTATAATTGAACAAATAGAACTTCTTCAATTCACTTCA